AATGAACCTACAAAAGCCTTCAAATTGTATCTGATTCAACCCAGGTATTGTAGATATTCCCGCATTTCCATCTCCGAGCATTTTGAATTTCCCATTTCTAAAAAAAATCCCATCCGTTTCTCATTCTGCATCGATTCATATGATTCTATGCAGAATGCTGGAATTTAGATTCTGTTTACTGAATCACATGAAATTTTACCCAACTCCATAGAAATAGAATGTATGAAATACGTATGGGGGAAAAAGATGATTTTATACTTAATTAAATTGGAATTTCTAAGAGACAGATACAAAAGGAAAGGAAGCGATAAATTCCACTTAGACTTACGGAGTTTTGTATAGAAGAAGAAAAATTCAATTTATACCATTATTATGATATTCCAGATTCCAATCCGCTTGGATACCATAAAAATAACAATAAAGAAAAGTTGTGATTTGAGCTATTCGCTGAGATAAAGACATAAGAATCAGACGCAATATAACAACATAAAGTTCATTTTTTTAGCACTTAACTTTTTCGTGGATTCCAGTGTTCAGATTGCGGAGAACCCCCTTTTTCTTTTTTTATTTTTTAGTAGAATTTTTTGAATAGGATTGAAGTGCGTAAGAAGACTTGTATTTAGTAAACCCTGCCCATATAGCTATCTATATATCCATCACCCCCATTTATTGCATAGTTCGATTCGGGACAGCACGTGTTGGACTCTATCAAAATTTCGATTTTCTCTTCAATCGAAATTGCAGTACGACAATTTTCGGCAAATTCCCTATAGAGAGGCATCATTCACAGATAAGATAACCGATAAGCTAGAAGCTTGCCACGAAACTATTTATGTTTGGGGTTTACATATACTCATAATTGCTGTTATAATTGAAATTGAGAAGGTTTTTTAGAGAAAAAAAACCAATACCGATTAGGTAGGTATCAATTTAGATTTTCTTCTATGATTTTTCATTAGGAAACACACTTTCCAATTTAAATCCAAGAATAGATCATGAATTTACAGTCACTAGTTAATGGTTCCAATTTGTCCTGAATTTTCGCTTTTGTGACTGAAAATACACATTTCTTTTTTCAATAGAAAAAAAAGAAAGAGAAAAGAGAAGGATTAATATATTGTGTGTTTTGAGATACTCTAAAATCAATTGAAGAAAAGGGGACCCTCCAAAAAAAAAAGGACCGATTTTTTTTAGGCAAGGAATTCATAAAAACGAGATTTCAGAGGGAAGTACAAAAAAAGACATTGAGTACCCCCCAAAACAAGCAAAAGGAGAAATTTTTCATATATTTTGGATCGTTTTGGCGACATGGCCGAGCGGTAAGGCGGGGGACTGCAAATCCTTTTTCCCCAGTTCAAATCTGGGTGTCGCCTGATCAACAAACGATAAGACTCGAAATCCCTTATTCTGCTTGGCTGGTATAACTCGCCGCATCTTTTGCAGCAAAAGATGCGACGCGACTCTTGACACTATTCTAATTTATTTCCACTGCTAATGTAGGGTCTCCTGACCGGGTCTTGAATTCGATTGAATAGCCCCAGGGAGAATCGAATTAATGAATTAATAGTTATGCAAGGGTCAGGATATACTTTGTACACAGTATACATAGTATACAGACTCATGAGAGTCTCTGAGCATACGGGCATTCAATCAATATTCGATTGGATAGATAATTGGCTAATGATGATGATACTTAATAATAATCAAGGGCAACAAAAAAAAAAAGAAAAGGTCTTATTATTACTACATATTAGGTCACATTCTCTTTGATACTTCCAAAGAAAAGTGCGGCTGTGTTTTTTGTTTCGTTTTACCGATTCGACTAGAAATCATATACGAACTTGTTCTAAGTGGATTTTTTGGAGCGTTTCATATTTATTGGAGTCTTTCATCAAGGCAGAATCCCTTTTTGACTCTGCGCCAGTGATTCCACTATTATTAGGAAACAATAATGGAATCATTTTCTTCATATTCATAGAGATAGGGGCATAATTCACATGGATATAGTAAGTCTCGCTTGGGCTGCTTTAATGGTAGTCTTTACATTTTCCCTTTCGCTCGTAGTATGGGGAAGAAGTGGACTCTAGAGATACTAATAATTGAGTTGGGAAATCAAACAGTATCACTTTTTTCTAGATCGTTCTGCAAAGCCTTTTTAATTATATTAATTTCATTATTAAATAATTAACTTAATATTTAATAGATTGAATTAATCAAAATAGCTTCATTTCGGAATTCTATTGTCTTGGGGAGTCTGGCGAGGTAATTGTATTTGATTCTATTATGAATAGAATCCAATTCATAATCTATATGAATAATACTCTTTCAGAATCCAAATCAAACAGATATTTCACAAATGCCCCTATTCCTATTTCGAAAGGAAAGGGGATATGAATAATAGGAATTTTATTCCAACCGAAGTCTTCCTAAAATTTCGATTTCGTTTTTCTGAACCGGCCCTTCCTGGAGTTATATATGGACAATGAGGAAGAACGTGGAAACCCGGACTCCTTTTTACTTTTTTTCTTTATTGGCCTTTTTACTGTTCAAAGAGAAAAGAAAGGAGTTCGCGATTTAATAAAAAAAAATAAGATTGTGCTTAGGTCAAGTCACATATTTCGCACTTCTCGCTTGTTTGATTATTTTCTAAATTTCATTTCTGCTATGCTTTATTGACTCGTTTCATATCATGGCTCAAGGGTTGAAAATCGCTGGGGTACCTCTTTTGAAATCTGAAGAAGGAACCATAGAACCCCTTGGATCATCTGAAAACCCCTCAATCAATTACTTCCCTGGAATGCTAAAAAAAGATTACTTTATTTCTTTCATATTTCATTTTCTTTTATTAACTTGTGTTTTTTTAGTCTTTTAGTAATATACGCCCAAGTTTGTTTTTCTTTCATTGATTTGATTCTAATGGATACCAGGATTCATATTGAAACTAATCAGAAATCAAGAAATTCGAAAATCGTAAGAGCCTCCTTTCGATTATTTAAGATTGATTGGAATGAACAAAAATAAAATACAAATAGATGAAGCAAAGAAATAGAATTGAGATACTATGTACATTACATATATTTAAGCCATATTAACATGTATGAAGATACATATCCATATTGTAGATTGATCTCTACTCAGTTTCTATCTTTCTACATTACAATAATGAAAAAAAAAATAGTATGGTACAAAGACTCATATATGAATCTTTCTACCATACTATCGGATCTCGTAGGCTACTGCTGATTCTAGTCCGTTCATTTCATTTAAGACTAAGACGTGAAATTGGAATTCTTTTTTTCTTAAATCATTGATAAGAACTAAGAAGTCAAGTTTCATTCAAATTAATCACTTTGACTGACCGTTTTTACATATATTATAAGCAAAAAGGCAGTAGGAACTAGAACGAACAGTGTAGTAGCAATAAATGCGAGAATATTTACTTCCATAATCTCATCGTTTGATTTTTTTACTTCGCAATAACTCGGGATTTAATCCCATAGAGATGATAACCCTTTCGCTTGTAAATTCAATGGGATGAATTACATTTCGATGATAGCGAATGGGATCAATATCATGAATAACAATATCTGACTGTCAAGTCGATTCATCGTCGAGAATTCAATAGTATAACATAGGAAGATCTTTTATCCCACACCGAATACAAACTTGAATCCCGAATTCAATCAAAAGAATTCCTTTACTTGAATAGTAATACTTAATTTTATTTATCATTCTTTTCCATTCTGTCTTTTCTATAATCGACCGCCTTACTTGTACAACCAACTACCCGCTTCCACTTCCTTTGTTTACAAACGGTTTCGAAATAAACCAAACAAACAATCGAAACGAAATAGAAAAAAGGAAGGGGTTAAGTTCGAAACTCCTTTTTCGTTTTTTTTAGGATATAATTTTCTTGAAAAAAAAAAAGAGAAAAGGATAGCATTAGGCATGAAATTCGACCATTGTATTTTCACCCAGTTTAACAGAAAAAGGCGCGATATATTGATGTCTTTTTTTTTATTGGATTTGGCTCCATCGGGACTGACGGGGCTCGAACCCGCAGCTTCCGCCTTGACAGGGCGGTGCTCTGACCAATTGAACTACAATCCCGGGCAAGTAAAAAGTACCGAATCCATATTCTTATGATTTCATTCAAAACATTGCATTTCTCTTTAGATAAAAATCGACGTGTTGGAACGGAGACGTGAGTGAGATATTGATATCCACACGAATATACACGTTAGTGAGAGCAGCACGGATTACTAGTAATCCGTTCGTTATTGCCAAATCATCGATTGGTAATTCGTTTTTCAATGTCCACAAAGAAAAAAAAGAAAAAAAGAGTCTTTTTAATGATCCTGATAGGAATATAGATCATTATTAGCAAGATCCGAATTTATGGGAACAAATAAATGGAACAAATCAAATAAATAAATAGTGGTAGGGATATATCAGAGAATTGGACTTTGACTCTTTCGTATCTGGCATTTCTGGAAAACTAAAGGGGTTATATCATTTCATGATAGATCGGCGAATTTTTGGGCCGAGCTGGATTTGAACCAGCGTAGACATATTGCCAACGAATTTACAGTCCGTCCCCATTAACCGCTCGGGCATCGACCCAGGAAGAATCAAGTCTAGGCTTCTTTATAATCCACGATGAACTTCCTTTCGTAGTACCCTACCCCCAGGGGAAGTCGAATCCCCGCTGCCTCCTTGAAAGAGAGATGTCCTGAACCACTAGACGATGGGGGCATACTTGCCCGACTGCCATCATACTTAGTATGAACAGTTTTTTTAAATTGTCAATCTAATTAATGGTATGACTAGATCGGAAGGATCTTTCAGCCCTTTCGGATCTCATATGAATAGTATTTTTTGATTTGTCAGTTATATTCATCAATCACTCATTCTAACTAAAAAAAAAAATAATAAAAGGACGAAAGTAGAGGACTCCTTTGGGAAGGGATGGGTCCGACCTAAAAGAAGATTCAACTTCA